GAAAATTGGAAAATTAACCAAGGAAACCTTTTGGATTTTGATTTTATTCTTCACGTCCAGGATTACGCCCCGGATCATTAGATAGAAATCCAAAGATAAAGAGAGAAACAAAAAATATCACTACCGTATAAACGAAGAGTTTCAAAGTAAGCATTACACAATCTCCAAGATGATTTTTTTGAAAAAAAAAGAGAATAGATCTTCCATTTTTCTACCACATATCCCATTTTGACACCAAGAAATGAGGTTTTTCGAGACATATAAATGAATTTCTGACAATTCATTTGTTTTTTATTAAGATTACCAAAAATTTCTTTGATATCCAAATCAGATATTGTGGGAGACCCTAATAGGGTTAGGGTCTTTCCCTGGAAAAAGGTCAAAAATGAGTAAATGCGGGTAAGTGGATTTGTGTCGACTATCCAAAAATTTCAATGTGCGAATCACAGGTTCATACATTAAAACTTATCTGATTTTATCAATTGTTAGAATTTTTTCTACAAGAAATCGTGAATTTTCTAGGATATTCTTATTCAAGATCTCATCGAAAACTTACAGCAGCTTGCCAAACAAAAGCTAAGAGAAAAAAAAGCACAGGTATGACTGGCATAACATCTACAATTGGATTCAAAAAAGCATAGGCTTCGGGCAATTTGCCGAAGAAAAAACTACTCGAATAAAAGGCAGAATTAATACAGATCAAACTAACGATATTAAGCATAACAGACATTTTGTTCTTGGAGATAATTGCATTTTGATTGAGTTTTTCATTTAAGTAAAAAGAAGGAAAGTAAGTAAGGTAGACAAAAATCAAAATCCTTCTTTTTCTTTGAACCCACCCAATTTAAAATTCTCCAATTCTCAAAGGAGAATAGAAGAAATCATACTTTCATACAATATGTTAATTGAATTCTATGGAATGATCAATAAATTAAGTTGAAGTCTATATCTATATGGAACAAAATACTAGTTCCAATATATTCTATAGTTATATAGATATTTGGACTGAAGTTGACAAAGAACCAATAAAAATCTTATTGTTTGGTAAGGTAGATTACAAATTGAACAAATTGAAATGGGGCGTGGCCAAGTGGTAAGGCAACGGGTTTTGGTCCCGGTATTCGGAGGTTCGAATCCTTCCGTCCCAGAGCATATCTATTTTTTTATGCCCTATCTTCCCTATAGATATGGAAGTGCATAGAAATTAATCAATATTAATTTAATTATTTCTTACCTGTGTCTGCTCGAATTTCATTAACAAATGATCAAGTTCTATGTCATATAGAAATCATATAGAAATATATGATGGAGTCGATGTATTTTCTTTGAATCTTTGTTTTTTTTATTTTTAGGTATTTCGTGTTTGCCTCTAATGAGAAATTGGAAATCTATAATATATATAGATATGTATAAAGATATTTATGTATGTTAAAGATGCTGCCTTACTAAAACTTTTTCAGAAAAATCGTTCCACCTACACAGATCAGATATAGAAGAAAAAGTTTAGATTATGATGTCTATGTACAACTGAACCAATGACTATTCATGATTCCATAATTGAATCAATTCCATACCGGTTCCAAGTTAGAGGAATGTTATGGTAAAACTTCGTTTGAAACGATGTGGTAGAAAGCAACGTGCGACTTGAAGGACATGATCCGTTGTGGATGTAAAAATCCACCACTTTCGATTTATTTAGGAATGAAGTGAAGGTGCTCTCGGCTCGACATTGTTTGTTCTGTTACACTCGAATCTTTCATTTTTGTTGGGTTGTAAATAGTCCACCATGGAGCTCGAGTAGAAAGGATTAATTCATTTCTCGGAGGCAAGGATCTAGGGTTAATGCCAATCCATCAATTGGAACAACTTCGTAAATGTATCTTCCATATATCGAAATATATAGAAATCAACAGGATCCAATTCGCGCAAGTTTGCAATTCAAAAGCAAACTTGTTGGAATTGATCAAACTTTTTCGATTCAAAGTATATCGTGTAGGATTTTTTGATAGAAAGAAATCAAAAAAGGGTATGTTGCTGCCTTTTTAAAAGGATTAAGAAGCACCGAAGTAATGTCTAAACCCAATGATTTAAAATAAATAGAAAGGATCCAAGAACAAGGAAACACCATTTTAATTGTCTCAATAGTCTCGATAACTATAACTGGGTTAGACTAAAGAATCAAAATCGAATTTTAAACGAGACAAACAAAATGGGGTAAAGACCACTCAATAAATAAAATTCACTAAATATTTCTCGTTTGAGCTATTTGAGAGTTATCGAACTTGAGTTATGAGTACGAATGATTTTTTTCCTTCCTGCAAATGAAAAAAAAAAGACAAAAGACTGAAATCATAGTCTAATTGATTTTATTTTATGGGCCCTTTTGTCATTTAATTTATTAGAATTGCGTACATAATACATAGACAAAACTTGGAATCAAATCATTTTTCTCGAGCCGTACGAGGAGAAAACTTCCTATACGGTTCTAGGGGGGGGGTAT